GGAGGATGACAGTCACACATATCCTCCTGATTCACCAAACCAAACCGTTCAAAGACGGCAGTTCGGGCTTCTCTAAACGAAAGAAAGGGAAGCCCTCCCTTCTGCCACGCGTTCCTATCAATATCGATTAGAGTATATTGAAAGAAAAATTTGCATGCGTCCCAACGGATACCAACAAATGGAGTGAATGCGCTATATCTCCTCCTTTCCTTTTTAGGGTTTATCCCTAAACAAGATACCGATTCAAGCGGGTGAGTGTCATGATTTTTTTATTCCTCGAAAGAAGCACGAGCTGAGCGTCTGAAAGCAGGCACGCTTTGGGATGGGAGTAGTTGGTTTTTGGTGCGATTAGTTGCTTTTAGTTTCGAGTGAGGGAGTGGAGTTCAGGGATCCCTTTTAAGAAACCCTCGGTATGGGGTTATTTTAGTCAAATAGAGGGATCTCACGAGAGCGTAATCCACGGCTGTAGCCTTAAGCGTCTAAGGGCTGTCATTCTTGTATTGGGCGAACTATAGTGTTAAATAGCGTCGTTTAGTGGCGTGCAGGGAGTAGTCGTCTTGTTGCTGGTAGGTGCGACTATGTGAGTTGACAACAATACACTGCGGTATGTGTGAGGCAAGATTTTCCTTAGTGATCCGAAGGAGCAATTGGAGTTACTTCAGACTGGCTTCCTCCCCCGCTAACTGTGCTTGCTTATGCTTGTTTTGAGTACGCTTTACTTTGTCTGGGTTTGTCTAGCTTTGCATTGCTTGCCTTGGACTCAGCCCAGCTTTTCATCCCCCGGCTAGGTACGAAGAATCAATCTAAGTCAGTTCCATTCCTTCCTAAAAAAGAAGCTTTTCTTTTCGCTTGGTGATAGCTTGTTCGCTACTAGACTCTTACTTGCTTAGCTGCAACCAAGACTTCCGGGGGGATCCAGTCAGATATACACAGTCTCGTTAATAAGGTAAGGCGAAAGAACACTGCCTGCTCTAAGGCCTCTACGTCATGCTTTATTCACTCATATGAACTCCGGAAGTAAGCACTATGTTTGCTTATATACGAAATTGAGATACGCAATTGAGATTGCTGGACCAATGCTAGCGGTATGTGAGCTTACCTCTGCCCCTCACCTCCTGTGCTTGAAAGGGACCTACAGCTAAAAAAAACGGCTATTTTCGCATTTGGATTGACCTATCGTACATTGAGAAGACCCTGTAACTCGCGTATAGGCATGACAAGAGGCCTTTCAAAATCCCTCATTAAGAAGCTCATTTCCATGAAAGTAAGTAAGGAAGGCTTTTCCGAGAAAGAGATTTTAGATCTATGGTCACTGCTCTTTACGAACCCACTTCTCAACTCAAAATAGGCTTAGACTCTTATGGGAAGAAGACAAGAAAAGAATCAGCATATAGAGGCTTTCCCACAGCACTCGCTATATGGCTCAAGCCTTCAGCTGTCCAATATTCAACTGGTATATTATGAAAATGTACCCAAACAGGTAGTCTGTTTAATATTTCCTTACAGAGCTTCATTCCAGTATGCCACCTTTTAAGGACCAGAGGTCTCCCTGCAAAGTGCCAGGGTCCCTTTTCAACTACACTGGTTCTGCTCTTCTCATTAACAAACTTGAAAAAGTAAAAACCCTCAACATGTCCCATCTGATGTCAGTTTCCCTTAAACAGACAGGCACAACAGTTGGTATTGGCTTATTCCCGCACCTGTACGATTGATTGCTTCAAGGCTTCGCACCTTTCTAATGCTACGAAGTTAAATTCTTACTATCCTATGCGGGGGAGGTTGGATAACCGATGCCCCGGTGACTGGTGTAGCGCCCAGTTGAGGCTTGTTCGTTTGGACTGCCAAACTAGATGGTAGCGTGATCGAAGCCCAGATTGCGTGATTACTCGAACGGGGTACCGTGACGTGGATAGGTCCGTTCAACCATCCATGTGTTCCGACCGATGTCCGCTTTGGTCAAAGGTATGGCTTGCCAAGGTTGGGGGGCATTCAAGTAAAGGAATTACGTATGTGAACACGAGTCTTGATTCAGCCTTATACGGAAAGGGCTTTTCTCCCAGGTTAGTCTGCTACGGAGGAACTATCCGATACAACAGACGCATTCCCATCTGAACCAAGAGATTCCTTTTCTCCCGAAGCTGCTTGTCCCGAAACCACATTTCTCGAAGCCAGCCGAAGACGCAGAAAGAGATACCGATTCTCCATCGGCGGAATCCAACCGAATCCAATAATAAGGAATATGGAACAGAAGCACCCCAATCCCCATACGAATCGGCGGACGCCTAACCAACGGATCCCCTTTCTGGCCTTCCCGCTACTGATCTAACCGCGTAGGTAGTCTGTAAAGAACTGCTTAGCGGCAGCTTAGCGAAGAGGCTGAGCTGAGAGCTTTCAATAGCAAAATAGTGATTTTAACATCTTTTGAACAAGGGACGACCCCTTTTGGTAGGAAGCCCTTCGGATAGGAAGAAAAAGGGAACCTAGTTCGATTAGTATGTTTATCAGTCTTCGGATTCTAGTAGACGCGCTTTTGGTGACGGCATAGGCTTTGGCATATGGGGGGCACCAGAATGAGTTTCTGAAGTGCTTTCGGGGCCCGGCGGAATTCAAAATATGAATATGAGGGGAACCTAATGGCACCACGTATGTGGATCCTCCAAACGCCTACTAACCTTATTGAATGTTAATGGGGGATTGCAGATTGGGTGGCTTATATGTCCTCCCGGGGTTACGTTCTCTCAAGGCCGGGGGGCGGAGTTCGCAGCAGGCTCTTTCCTTTATTTGAAAGGCCGTGGCTCTTCCCTTTTTGGCTAGCCATTCTCCCGGATCCTATCTACCCTTAGGCACGAAGGTAGAAGTGGGGCTTAGTACTTGAGGTGGTTAAGCATTGCATTGGGATGCCTGCGGCTAATGATTAAATAGACACGGTCTTCAAGTACCTGCACCTCCAGAGCCCTTAGCTTCCTTAGAAGACCTAGCTACCCTTAGCGCTGACTTAACCACCCCTGCCTTAGCTCTATAGCCTCTCATTCGTTCGCCGACCTCGGCTCACTTCATTCCACATAGGACGCACCTCATAGCACATAGCTTTGCCCTAGCTCTAACTCTCTTTTTACAAATAGGTAGCTCCTTAGCAGCCCTAGCAGCAGTAGCGCCTCACTCTCCTCTAACTCGTCACTCAGGAACTCTAGTTTCCCTTGAACTAGCAGCAGGAGATAACCGGGAGAAAAAGAAAACTGTAGAAAGAGGTCCTAATGCCTAACCGCTCTTGCCCCACACCCGAGGGTCAATCGCTGCATTCCGAGATCTACTGGTTACGGAGATTCTATCTACCCTGCTCTGTCTTTATCAGTCGGCGAAGGCCTCGGCCGGACCCCGCCCTCCTAGCTACCAAAGAAGAAAAGCAAGATCTCCGCATTTGCTTTACACATGGTCTTTACAATACCCCCAACCCAAAGTGCTCATTGAGTTGAATATCTCTTGAGATCCGGGTGCGCGAGTACAGGATATCCTAACATGTGAACACCTGTGAACGTGCTTATGTCATGCCAGAGGGGAAGACGGCTCTAAGCTTTTGCGATAGTCATCCCCATGGTGAGTTGCCGGCTCACACGGGTCCTTCACCGCCAAAAGGAAGAAAAGGTTGGTTCATGAGCTGGGCTTCAACGCTGCTGGAATCACTTGTGCCAAGCTTATACGTATATAAAATTAGAAAGGGTCTGTCAGACACAGAGCCAAGCGAAGGGGCTAAAAAGAAGAGATCCTGCTGCTCGTTTGGCTTCAACCAGTCGGTCTGCTCACAGAATCCTTGATTTGCGGACTTGCAATGACGAGGAGAGATCAGGAGCTGGACCTGGACGATGTGAAGAAAGATGGAAAATGAAGGTGGATATGGACGGACAGACCTTGGAGCAGGGAGGGCCCAGTAAGTGGTTATACCATTTTGAAGACTACGCTACGGCAAATAATACGAGTAGAATCTGGAGAAGTCTTGGATTAGTGAGCTGCAAGCGAAGCGTGTCATCTGGAACTGATGAAGAGGGGGGTGGGCCATCAAGTGAGCCATATCTAACAGGCAGATACTTTCATACCTAGCAAGTAAGCCCGCAGATCTGTTCTGAGTACTACAGTTATTCTCCCATCGCTGTCTTTCCATGCCAGTTAGGAGTTGGGCATGCATGCTTGCTGAAGCCCTTATTCGAACTATTTAAAATTGACAGCTGCCCGCTCAGCAACACTCCTATCGCGTGACCCTTCCAGAATCATGGATCTACGACTGTTCAGATGAAGATAAGAAGGCAGATGACAAAGAAGATGAGAGATCAGGATATTGGAATACCGCTTGCGAAAGACTTCTAAAAATAGAAACTATCCTTAAGGGGAAAGGGCGGCTCAAACCACGGGGTCTCGATACCTGAGATCCTAGTCTCCCTCAGACGAAAATAAACTACCTTTAGATGTGAATGAATATACGGGTTAGCGCTTTCCCATGGAAAGACTCACGGCCCTGCGCGCCTGTTGTTGATGAGCCGACAGGAGGCGCCCCCAGGGCCAATCTAGTAGTTTGGTACCTTTGCCATACGGTAGGGCAAGAGACCTGTTCGTGAGCTCGGGAAGTTTGATGAACTACTGGCAAGGTTTCATTTGTAAGCACATCACTTTCGGGCGAGATCCTTACCGCTTGGCGGAACAGAGCGGCGTGAGGCAGATATAAAGTAAAGGCAACCTGGATTTGACCATAGCGTTGAGCTGGGCCAGCAACCCACAGTATATCGATATGCGTAATTCATTAATTATGTGAGGGCACTTGGGATATCATAAAGAGAGTTCTATCCTCTCACTGGCCTCCCATAAGTGACATCGTTCCAGCAGGAGGAAATTCAATTGGCGGATGAACAAACATAGAGTGAGTAATATATGTTGTCCGATCTTTCAGACAGATACGACCCTCCAGAGGTGCCATCCCTCGGCTCTTCGGGATGCCCCGAGTCCTGCATCCTCTCTAAATTTCAGAGCTTGGAAAGGAGGATGACCTCATTGCATTGAGTCGGGCAGACAGATGGACACTTGCGTAGGTAGATGAAAAGGAAAAGGATTCAAAGCCAGAGCGGGAGCTGGGGGGCCAACTACTAATTCAAAGAATTAGTCTCAAGACTACTTTTCGTAACCCACCGAAAGTACTGCTTTTTTATAGGGCCTAAGCTTAAAGTAAAACTGACCCGCTGATAAAGGAAAAGAAAAGTGCACGCAAGTTGAATCCGGTAATTTCATATATCTTAACACAAGCGATTCCAACAATGTTTAAGCCTTCTTTCTGTACGAAGCAAAAGTTTGGATGCAGCTACCTAGGGGAGGCACTGCCTTCCTTCTCTAAGGAAGGGATCAAATCATTCATTCGGGTGCACAGTTTGCTTAGCGGTAATGCCAATCAGGTTGTTCAGAGAAAGGCGCTAGTGTACCCCCCAGCTGGGCCTTAAGAGCAAAGTACTTTTCAGTGGGGGTTAGCCAAGAAAAGAGAGAAGAGAGAGAGGGGGTACTAGTGGAAGTAGGAACGTAAGTTGGCTGTTAAGGAGAGAACGGAGTGGCTCATGTCAGACCGGAGAGATCATCCTACTTATCAGCTAGCTCAATCACAAAGCGGGCATCTCCACGATATACTCAGCCAGCTTGTTAGCTCAGCCTCTTGCAGACCCTTTGGGACCCGCGCCATATCCATTATATAAACGGAAACCTACCAAGATAGAGCGAAAGGGCGGGCTGACCATAGGGAAGGGGACCCGCCACCCACTGATTGCTAAGTAGGATACCTTATTGGACGCAGCCTTCGCTGAATAAGGGGAAGTCTTATCTTTTAGAGAAGGAGGTAGAATTTAAAATACTACGACATCCAGAAGCGCTGGAAGGGCTGGAGGAAGGGGACGAACCGCATCGATTGAGTTATATCCGGCAGGCCCACGTACCTAGAAAGGAAGGGGAAAGTCTTACCTTTTGGAAACATAAGACGCATCAGAAAGGCTTCCGCTCCTATTTGAATTTCATTACCTACCTCGATGTGTTCTTTTCTTCACTATTTAGGTAGACTTTTCAGAGAGTGATTTTTCTAGGAGTTTGGGGATGCGGATTGATTCCCTGAGTCTTCTTCATTCTCGGCTTCTTCAACAAGAGCTTATTTCCCCGCTAAGCATTCGTTCCCAGTCGACTCAACAAAAGAAATTCTTCGTTGGTCCCATGAAACCATTAACCATGCTACCACGCCTAGGAAGTTCCTTTTGGGATTAATTCTTGAAAGCAAAGCAGCAAATCCTTATCTCTCCTTCTCTCCCGAACAAGACAACAAAGGCTGACTCTCCATCTCCTTACGCGGATGATATAGCAGCTGATTCGATCACAGGATTCGTTCAAACAGAAAGATTGGTCTGGTCAATTGGTTACTTCCTTTTTGGATTAGTCTTAACTCAAATTCTCTCTATAAAACGGTACAAGAGACGGCGCAGCGCTGCCTACGCGCTAATTAGCTTCCGATGTCGAAAATTATCCGGCATTGATTGAAGGTAAAGCCTTCACTTCAAGCTTTGAAGCTAAGTCCGCTATTCGGTCAAACTCTGATAGGCTCTAGGCCTTACCTTACTCTTTCGGGGTTCACTCTTCTACTTAAGTTCCTAGCTAGGCTGATGCCTTTTCCGAGTCTGAAACTCCGACTCCTAAACTAAAAACTGGCCGGAAATGCCCATTTTGAGCTCGCTCTGGCGGATGTTCCCGCTGATCTTGACTTTACAAATAGTCAGCTTCTGTCTTTCCATACAGAGTATGGCACTTTTCTTGTCTCTTTTGTCTTTCTGTGGCTGGTCTTTCTTTCCCTTTTTCATTCTTCACAAATGCTTCGAATGCTTTTTTGTAAGGCGCTTGACCTGTCTTAGCTTTACAGCTTTGTTCCCTTGCTGCCCGAAAGGCCTGATTTTCGACTTGAAATTATACCGATGATTCCCGGGTAATAAATCCACTGAAGCCTATGTTACCGACTTTTGTTTAGAGAAGTTAGAGTTAGGACATGCCAGTCTCCGATTAGATTTTCGTTATTTGATGTTTTTTGAATAAGATTCCCAGACTGAAAACTTTAAAATGTTCTTTTTTTTTTTAAGCCGATTTCACCCTCTTTGCTTGGGGAAAGGCTCTCAGTTCTCCCAGCTAAGAGTAGACGACGAGAATGGCACTTGTGCCCAGAAGTCATTAAAAGACCGTTCGCCAACTACTCTACTATTGATTGATCACTCGTTAACCCCAAAATGTTCAGGAAAAGCCGATTGGCGGCATCAGACTATTCAGTGACAGCTTCTGATGAAGCGAAACGAAAAAAGCCTATTTATTGATAGGTCAGGCCTTCAGAAAGACTTGTGCCATCTTAATCTTATAGTTTTCACTCTTCTAGTTTGCCGCGGACTCTGCTCTTAGAGTCGATTCCTACTCTCGAACAGAAGTAAGCCCTTAAAAGAAATGAAGCTGAGACTACTATTTGTAGTGAGAGAAATGTCATCTAAAGAAAGGCAGGTGCCATCCCCGCTGATTAAAGGAAAAACTCTTCGCTGGGAAAACTCTGAAGGCCTTTCCTCTTTTACTCTTTTTGGCTGACTTGACTTTGACTTAGTCTAGAACAGGGAAAAAGCCTGACTTAATTCAAAGGAAGAAAAGACAAGCAAAGTAAAGACCAGCGACACTTCCTCTTCCGGTCCGGAGGCTGAATCTTATAGTTCTCCCTCTTATCTTCTGCTTACTATTGAAGTGGTTTTTCAACCGTTGCCTCGACTTGGTTAAATTGCATTTGTATTCGCTCAAATTCCGGCTGAATCCTCTGCCGGTAAATCACCTTGCAGTGCAGTTGGAGTGAAATCTGAACCCGAAGTGGGAGCCAATGTAACTGAATCCAAACGCCAATTATAGCAAACTCGGTCGAAAAAAGTCTGACTTAATGTAGCCCGTCAAACTCTGCAGAATATTTATTATCTAGGCTTCTTACCTTTCTCCTTATCTTATATAGAACTCTAGTAGGCAAGGCCTTTTTCTTCCACTCCCTGTCCACTCTTGCAGCAGGACAGGAACACATTCCATAAAAAAAGGAATGAATTCAACCGCTGACTCTTATTAAAAAAGATAGAAGCGGGGGTGTCCCCTGTCTTTCTCCTAGAGTTATATTCAAACACTATTCGAAAGTCTTTTACTAGGCTTTCCCTTGCTTTCTATAGAGCAAGTAGAGGAAAGAGCCCTTTCTTTTTCAACTATTCTTGCGGCGGGTTCAGTCATTCTTAAAGCGGAGTCTTTTTATACTATTCGCTGGTAAACCTCTGCAGAATCTTCTTTAGGCTGATGACTCTTTTTCCAGGATTCCTAGTAAAAAACTAGCCCGGAGTGGCACCTTTAGCTCTGCTCTCAGAATTGGAAGTTCAGACTTCGCTTCGAGACACTCAGTCTTTCCCCGATTTAGGGAACTTAGTCCTTGGGGGTGGGGGGGAATGCCACAGGTCTTGGCTGTCTTTCAAAAAGAAGAGAATATGCCATCGGCCTTTACTTTCTCGCTTTCAACAGCCAGCTGGCACCAAAACAGGCGAAAAGTTACTTTTGGCTTTTCTTCTGCCAAGCTCTCTGAAAACAAGGCTCGGCATGTGTTTTTCATATGAACTTTGGAGATTCATTTCTTCCAATTCGCCGCTTTCATCAATGAATTGTGCCATGGATGGCATTGGTGGAAGCTTGCAGGCTCTCCTTTCTTTGACACATAAATAAAGACTTGTTTGAAGATAGGAGAATGTTTAGGAGTTAGCTAGGGAAAGACGAGAATCAGCTTAACGTAGACTCTGACTCTTTTGCAGCCTATTTGTACGTTGTTTGAATTGCCCTGTGAAGCATCTGGAGTTGGAGGGGTTCACCTTGATGGGGTTCCATTTCGTAGAGCTCGGGATGGAAAACCAATAGAAATGACTATACGATTTCGGTCCCTTTATCAGGTTGGGTTGTCACATCCACGTTGGCTATTGTTGGCGAAACAAATCTGATGGGATAACTAGTATCAAAACTACTCATTCGCTGGGAACGCTCTTCTCCCTCTAGCTACTATTCTCCGGGCTTAGGAAAGATTATTCTATAAAATTGCCCGCGCTAGGCATCTGATCTTTTAAGAATTTCCTGTGCTAAACATATGGGCCCAGTTGCCATTTGTCCGTAGGATTATGGCCTGAAACTGAAAGGGGTGCCTTTCCAGCGTGCAGCGATAGCAGGACTCTTTTTCCCTAGATGATTCAGTGATAGAAGTTCTATACTGAAGCCGACTCCGCGGCAGAAGTTTGATCATCTACAGCATCTGATTCCGGTGAAGCGAAAAGAAAGCTATAGGTAAGTCAAGGCCTTACAGTTTAAGTGAAGGATCAGTGCCCTTCCCGTTTTCTATTACTTACTTTTCTGCTTACTATTTAGAATGTCGAGTACCGTCCCTCCTCTAGGGAAGGAAGCCTTCAATCTAACTAAACTAAAGGGGTAAGCCCGGAAGTTGAAGCTATTTAGAGAAAGACTTGAAAGAATGTAAAAACTTGCGCTGTCCCCTCTTCCTCCTCTAGGATTCCCCTTGCTGGGAGAACTGTTCTGGGCAACCCTATGTCTTTATTTATTAAAGAAGACTCTTCTCTGGGAAAAAGAAAAAGAAAGATTCTTTTACCGAATTGCTTTGAAAGTTGCTAACTCGGATGTTGTCTCCTAGTTGCTCCCTATTCTCGAACTGGAAAATTCTTCTTCTTCTTACTAGAACTATCCTCTCTAGTCTTCTCTTCCTATTCATTCTCTTTCTGTTGCCTAGGCATTCTAGGCTAGGCTTATGTATTACTATTCTCTCTGATCTCTGGGCTTATGGATAAGGAGACATCCGATTCAGTGGTGGCAGACCCTTTTTCACCAGACGCTTAGGGCCGGAGACATCAGACGAGTCAGTAAAGAATACTCAGGCCTAGAATGCCCAGTTCGAGTTATGGCCAGCTACGGGTCTTCTAAAGAGTACTCTCCCGTAACGGAGCTTATTTGCTAACTTTCCACATCCTATGTATCTTCATTGAATTCAGCTACAACAGATGAAGTGGTAAGCCCGCTTATCTATTACTATTAATCTTCTTCTCTTAAGCGATAGCAGACTTTTCGGCACCCGACTCGGTGAAAGAGGTTGTCTCGTCCATCTACTGAGTCAGTGACAGAAGTGGTATCCTCTGCAGCAGCCAATTCTTTAATCAATAAAGAAGACTCGGTTCCCCGGGCGGATGGGAAAGGAGATGAAGGAAGATCAGTTGTATCAGCTACAGAATCTGATTCCGGTGAGGCTACAAGCCTATCTTCGACTTTCGTTGTTCTTTCTTCTTGCTGTAACATTTCCGCTCCCCAACGACAGAAGTACGAAATTACTAACTAGTCTAGTAGAAAGAATATTGACCGGAGAATTCCGATAGATAGAGTAGGGCCAAGCCGATTAGACGGAATTAGTGGTTTAGGTCTGACCCAGTGTAGGCTTGTGTAGCCTGTGCGAAGCAAGCCTACATTGGGGAAACCTTTCTCAAATCGGAAAAAGCCCCGGTCGCGTGAACCAATGTAACCACAGATTCTCGGCATCCCATCCCTTCTAAAACATCTTATTCCTCGTCTAGCCCTTTAGCTACCTAGCTTCTTGGCTTGTTCACATTCAGATAATCCGAGGGAGTCATTCTACATAGGGCGAGTATCACACTCTGTGAAGTGCCTCTCTATAGGGCTAAGCCTTGCTATTTCACCTCTTGGCTTGAAACGAATTGGCCGGGCATTCTATTAGGACTTAAAAGAAAGGGCTTAGCATAGGAAAAAGCTAGTATATCTCTTGATTGCGCTCTGTCTCTTACGCAATTTCCAGTGCTTCGATTGAGGACTTTCGGGCATGGCTAGCTCTCCTTCTGATTTACTGAACCGAACCATCGTTGCCTCAGTCTGGGCTCCCTAGATCAGTTAGTCATTCGCATTCAGTAGTGGAGGAAGATTGGGCACTGGACACATTGGTCAGCTGCTCTTATCAGCCCAGATCTGTGGGCTACCTTGGCAATTCTGAATTGGTGGGATTAGGTATGCATGTACTTACAAAGTCAAAACAGGCCTAAAAATAGATCCAATTGGATGTGGTAAGCATATTGCTAGCGTTCTCGATTCCTTTCATAGTCTCGGTCTATAGCTTGCCCTATGGGCTCTCTCTAAAAAATAGGAATAGCAGGTCCTTGTTCAGAAACCAGGGGAAGGGAGAACTAAGCGCCTTTCGTTCTTTCTCTACGCTAATATTTAATATACTCAACAATCTCCATTTTAAATAGTGGGAACCCTCTGGGTATCAAGCTACAATCTCAGATCGATAGTGCATTCTCCATCCATTCTGGTCTTCTCTCGCCAATCGTGTCAGTGCAGTCTGACTCGTATCGAAAGCTTATCTTATATATATAATTTTGGTCGGATTTAAGTACATGCTTGATTCGCTGTTGGTTGGTCTTGATCCGGCCGTAGATTTTAGGCAAGCTGTAACCCTTTGTGAGGGCATTAAAAGCGGATGTTTATTTGAGAACACCTTATTCTGTCAGAGACGGATCTTGTGCTATCGATGAGAACGCGGTCAAAGCAAATCTCACGTGAGTGATCAAAATTCTTAGGGTCAGCTTCACTTCAGAGCACCCCCTACAAGCCTCTTCCCCTTTGGGAAAATATTGGGAGCAAAGGACTTGCCTGTTGTCTTAAAGAGATCGGACCTATAAAAATATTAAGAAATTCCATAAAACATGGGCATTGATTCATACTGTAACGATGGCTACATACGGGGGAAATGGCAGGGACGGCCTCTGAGTCAAGGGAGCGTAATAGTCATATTTCGCACATAGGGGCGAGGGATCTGGCCCTACCAAAGCAAAGGCTGACTTAAGACCACCAATCGATATGAAGAAAGTGTAGGCTAGTCGCTTGAAAGCAACACTTTTAACCGTCTATTCCACTCGTAGCTACTATCTCTCTTTCAAGAAATAGATTTTCATTTTTGGAACTAGCTTTGTCTCCAGCATTGCACCTAAGGGCTTAAACGGCCAATTGAGAATTCACTCCTTTTCCGCGGCTTTCCTTCCCTGACCGGGGAATTCTATTCGTTTTTGTTGATGAGAACGGTGGAAGCAACTACGTTAGCAATCAAGAATAACTGTAAGCTCGAGCGGTCAAGGGAATCTGTATTCCTTGCCTGAGGTTCCCCTCTTTCAGTCTCTTGTTCCATGGATGTTTCTGTCCCATTTTCTTCTTTATTGGTTTTGCGCCGGATTAGCAAAACAGAAAAGCAAAAATTAATTACTAAAGCATCTTTGCCCTAACTCTACTACCTACCAGAGGTTAAATTTAAAAAGTGAGGTGCAGATGGAATTAATGTAAACACGCCCCACTAACTACCAGAAAGAAGGGGAAGTTTCCACCCTATGGTCAATAGTTTTCTCACCGTTTCAAGCTACAGTAAAGTCTAAATCGCAGACATAGCTTTGTATTCGGCTGATGCTGCTCTTTATCTTTTCTTTTCGCTTGACCTTACCCTTTGCCCTTCACCTTCCAATGCTGTTTCGATACGAAGCGAAGGAAGTTAGTCAACTGACTTCGACGCTAGCGCCAGTATAGGCTTTTCCCATAGTCTATCTCCTCCCCAACCCCATAAGATGCTAGTTGGGGGGACTGCTCGCTTTGGCAACATGGAGCTCAGGAACTAACTATAGATATGCTTCGGGCTCCCATCCGAGAGGGACGCGACGCGAGATGATGATGGGTCAACCGCGACAGGAGCTCCTGGGCGGAGGTTTCTCGATCAACTTTAAATTAATAAAGACGGTGAACCAGAGCTAATTCTTTTTTTTTACTTCCCACTCCTTACAATATTCATTGCCTATAGTAACTACTTAATAATTATACTAGAGACTAGGCGATCTATTCTTTCTTGGTCTTCGTTCCAATCTTGAAAGGAAAGTTTCATTAGTCTTTATCCGATGTCAAACTTTTTCGGCGACAAAAGCACCAGAACTTATTCCAGCCAATTCAATGCGCCTATGTACAGATTGACTATCCTCCGGATCAGTCCTTCTGAGAGGAAGTTTCCCATGCCAGAGCTTCAGTTCTAACTACTTCTTCTCCTTCGGGAGTCTATTCGGGAAAGTCTACCAATAAATCTATTCTATTTCCCATCAAGCCGGCAAGGCTCACCCGCTTAAATTTCTAGTTCCTATATTCTATCTATTAGACTAGACTTAGCCCTTCTTTTCTCTTTTCCGACAGGTCATTCGGTAAGCGATGAGGTCCATATAAAAGCCTATTCTCTGCTTATCACAGATTCCCTTATCTTATCTTTATGAAGACTGAAGACAGAGTTTAAGTAGTGTGTGTGGGCTGACCAACAGCCCTCTTTGTCTTATACTAAAATGCAATCGAAGCCGTTCTAGGATAATTTTACTATAGTTAAGTTTATAGTAAAAGGAAAGGCCGTCCAACAGGAATCTCGGAAAAGCTGGTTACTAAAGCTGCTTGGACAATGGACATAGTACCAACTAGGCCGAAGTAAGTTTGCATCATTGATGAAATTCCCTGATTGAGAATTTCCATAATACGGATTCCGAAAAAGGCAGCGGTCACCCTTGACAGAAGAAAGAATTACTTGGCTGAAGTCAGGAAGTCCAACTCCCTACCAGAGTTGCTTTGATGCAGATTGTGTGTGGGAGGGGGATGAAGCAAAGGCTGAAGAAATAAGAATTCCAGATGAAGGCAAATGTCCACTACAGCAGATTCACTTAGGTACTATTACTATCCACGGCCTACTTATGTTAGTGCTTTACTTTGTCTTTATTTTAAGTCTTATCCAGTTACTTATAGAATTTTCTTCTTGTTTTTCCAATGCCAGGTTTTAGCCGTAGACTTGTTGAGCACCGGCTACCTGTTAAAGAAAAGATAAAGAAGGGTTTCGGCCATTCAAGCAAGCACCACGTAGGATGAGTTCGGAAGTAGTTTTAAAGATAAAAGAGGGGCTTACGAGGCTACTAAAAGCTGGCTTTATTCGGCCCATTTCTAATATAGTAGCCGTTCTAAAATAGAAAGTTGCGTCTCGAAAAGTAGCCTTTCTTTGAACCTTCGATCCAACTCTAACCTACTTCAAACTTAAAGACTCGAACTCCAAACCAAATAAGTAAGCTGAAATGAAAACTTATACCTCAGACCTCAACTCCCCAGAAATCGTCTTGGGAAAAAAGGAATAAATTAAAAAAAGATTATTCCCTAAGAGCTTGTCCAGTACCACCGATACCTAAAAAGCATCTCCAGTTCTTAGGCGGGGACAGGATTCGAACCTGCAGTCTTCAGGTCATGAGCCTGATGAGTCGACCAATTCCTCTACCCCGCTTCTTCTCCTTCTCTTTGCTTACCTTTCCTGACCTCGCAGACCCACTGCTCCGATGGAGTACAAAGCCCGGTAGGCGCCTAGGCAAAGATAAAAACTATCTTATTATACGCTATTATGAAATTCTGAACGACTATGTATTCTGTTCTATGTTTCATCTTAGAGATCCCGCTAATAAAAAGAGGCGGATCTCTATAAAAGAGAAAAGAACTGTCAAGAAGAGTTTTGCTCCGTCCTCTTTCTTTTGCTTTTTTCTTTCTCTTTATTTTACCTTGAGTCTTGGATGAGGGTCGATCAACCCTAGAGGACTCGATGGCTTAACAGCCCTGTGAATAACCTGATTCAGAGAGAGAACCCGGTCTTTAGACACTCGCCCTACTTCTAAAGATAGAAAAAAAAGGTTGGGGAGTGCCAGATGCGGAAGCAGTTCCAGTCCCAGCTGCTGAGGTGGCGTAGTGACAGGCGAGAGCAATAACAACAGAAGGAAGATACTGCAGTAGTATATTCGGTTGTTTGCGGTGGAATAGATTCAAGCGTCCGGGCCAGTAGATCCAGAGCAAATAGGCGTTGACTTAGTTGCTTTTGCAGTTGATTTGAATCCCGATGTTGATCCTGACCTACAGAAAGGGGTGAATGAGGTAAGAGAAGCCAGGGAGGAGTGTAAGGTTTCGGTGACCAGGAGAGTAAGCCGGAAATGGGTCTGTGCGGGGGTAGCTCGTCAGTACCAGGTGTTGATCAGTCATCCAAAAGAGAGGGGCTCTGAGTGGATTCCTTGAGAGGAAAACCATTCTTAAGAAAGGCTTTTCGTTCTGCACATCCGAAATAGGTTGCGCGGCAAGACGGAGATGCTCTCCATCGCTCAGGATGACACCTGAGTTGCTTAACTACACCGAAGATGCTTTCTTTATACTAGTTCGGGGCTCTGTAAAGCTCTTCTTCTAGTTAAGTTGAAATCCCATTACGGGTGGGCAACTAGTGAGTAGTGACGTAGCTCATGAGCTTGTTCCAAAGCAGTTCCAATTGACTGTATGAGGATACAAATTCAAAGAATAAAGCCGGTCGTTGGGAAGTTGTTTGACGCTCCTCCATCTTATGTGCGAAAAGAAAACGATAGATATCACTATAAAAGGCCTTGGGCAAGCATCTCAATGGACTGAATCTTGGCATTGCCTAAGGTGGGAGAGTTGGGTTCCATCATAGTAGTGGTGGACCGATTCTCTAAATATGCTACATTCATCGCGGCGCCAACAGATTGTACAGCAGAAGAGACAGCGAGACTCTTTTTTCTTATCTAAGGAGCGCTGTATAGCGGTATACTTATTTGCCAGGTGGCTTCATGCTTTCAGGCGTAAGGCGGGATGGTTAAACACCGCCTTGTACCTTACTTTAAATTTTGTGCTGTGTGCCTACAAAGGGATTACAGTGGCTCGTTTGAGCGTACGGCTGCAATCAATCCCCTTTCTCGTAAGCTTGACACGAACTGGTCTTCCGAGATGCATTCCTGCATTCCATAGAAGAATGATAGTCCGTAAGGATGATGGAGCTGATAGGTTAGTGAAATTCTAACTATCTGTTTTCTCTCTTAGTAAGCTAATAATGTTTTCTAAGAGACAGAACTCTCAATATACGTAAATAGTTTATCCTCCGTCTTCTATGCCTACTGAACTCTTATCTTAGTTGAGTTCCGTAGTATGTGTGTCAGGCTTGCCGAGAGGGATATCCCTCGTTGCTTCGAGATTCCTATGAATCTCGGGTTTCGGTGGGTACCCATGTAGACTGCGTCCTCCGTTAGGACTCAGAAGAACCCGTATAATCCTTCTATTAATGGTTCTTCTCCGTTCTACCGGGCGATTTGGGATGTATATTCCTTATCGCTATGGGATAAAGCTTGCCTCTTGTACCCTACGTCCCGCAATCCTGCGGTTTCGTACGGTCGTATTTGGCCTTTCAAACATGACCTTCGTGAATGGGCATATCGGTACATAGAACCTGTGTACTCTTTCTTCGCTCCTAAACGGGTTGTGTTCCCAATGTGAGGGGAACCACTCCCTGATGAGGATAGTTTTCCATGGTCAATAGACCAGAAGAGAACTTGGATTCTATCTTTTGTCAGGCTGGGCGTTCTGTTCTCTTCATGAATTGATGTGCCATGCCTATACTATAAGGTGTTTAAGTAAATGATGGAAGGTGTCCATGTTTCGGACGATGAATTAATTATTTATTTCGCCCCTGGCCGATTGGCCTTTAATTTAAGGCAGAAGGTGCTGGGAAAACGAGGATTTTCGCAATCCCAAATGCTGTTAAGCAAGCTCTCTTACGTCCTGCGCATGATTGGTGTATGTCTGTCTTGAGGTTAATACCGATGGACGGTACATTTGATCAGGTGCGTCCCTTGGATAGGTGAAGAAAAGAGCGAAAGTTGCGCTCCTTCGATCTATCCAAGGCTACGGATCGCTTTCCATTAGCGATTCAGGGTGTAATGATTGAAAGCTGCTTATTTAACAAACTCACTTCGTTTGCGTGGGTGGCGTGTGGGCTGGGGACAAACTGCTTTAGTTGCCCTGGTTCTGCTCGTTCATCCCCTTCGTTTTCTCGGCTTGTACGTTTTGCAACTGGACAACCCTTGGGTTTTCTGTCTTCTTGGCCTCTCTTCGCACTATGCCATCATTTTGTTCTATGGTATTGTGCGGATAAAGTATACCCTTCTCGGGTATTCCGTAAGTATGCTCTCCTCGGTGACGATATCGTCATTGCGGATCCACGTGTGGCTGATGTCTATCAAAGTGTGATTAACGCACTTGGTGTCAAGATTTCTTTACCGAAGTCTTTGATATCGGACATTGGTGGCTGCGAATTCGCTAAGCGTTTTCGTATATGCGACCGTGATTTGTCGCCCTTTAGTGTGAAAATGCTTCGTGCGGCACGTCATGCTGTTGCATGGATGCCAGTGTGTAAGTCAGTAGGAGTCAGCTCTCTGCAAGTCTCTCTTAGACTTCGGGGGGCGGGCTCTAGAAGGTATTCTTCTCGCCCGGAGAACTTTTCTCCTTACTACTCAAGACATTGGTTTCGCCATGTCCTGGTAGCCTTCTCTCCTAGTGGTATAATACCCATGCCGTTTGAATTTTGGCTAGGATATCCGTAAGGTTTCTTAGCCTCCCCTTATCAAATGGGTATGATTCGCGGTATGTTATTGGAATCGTGTCGTCCCGATTGGGATTTTGCTACCCGTCTGTGTAGCGATCTTCAGTCTAAGTTAGATGAAGACACGCTTCTCTTACTTGAGCAGTCTATGGTTCGCCATTGGCTTGAAGCCATGCTTGAGTATGAAATGTGGTTCGTAAGAGCTTGTACGGATTAATCGATTACTGCGTCTGACTTGCTAGACCCTCCAGCTTTTGTCTTTCGTCCTGATCGGAAAGACCAACTGCATAAGTTCTTCAAGTACGGTTGGATGTTTAGGTCTTATGACCTTATAAGACAACGTGAGGCTCCACTACCCCTTATGGAGTTTGTAGTGCGTTCTAGTGTAGACGTGGTTCAGTGTGCTCTTGGATGAGACCGTGTGAGTGGTTTCATGCGGTAAAACAGTTCAAAGGTGGCCTGAGAGATCACTTTGGTCAGTCATATAAGACTCTTTGTTCAGCACGTGGTGAAATATTGGGGGATTCCAGAAACTATCGTGAGCGATAGGGATCCTCGCTTCATGGGGCGGTTTTGGACGGAAGTCTTCAAGCTCTTGGGGTCAGAGTTGCACTTCTCTACGAGCTTCCATCCACAGACAGACGGCCAGACCGAGCGCGTCAATGCCTTGCTGGAGGAGTACTTGAGGCACTTCGTCAGTGCCAACCAGAAGGATTGGGTCCGACTTCTGGATGTGGCACAGTTTTGCTATAACTTGCAAAGAAGTGAGGCGTATCATCTAAAGTAGGACTTTCATGCTAATTTGAATATGTAGTTGACAAGGCCTCTGTCTAAGCAGGAAAATAAGGAGTTTCCCAGGGGTAGCGAGAGGCTTAAAACTATTCAATCTAAGCCATCTTTCTTTAGAAAAGAATCGACATCTTTCATTTTCCATCCACGAATGTTAATGCTTCGATATCAATTAATTTGGGGACATTGCCCAGTTCTTATAACACATCTATGATACCAACAAGAACAACTTCATCTGGGACAGAAGCTGGAATTGGATCGATGAGTACCCTTCTTTTGCCGATGCGACCTCGCCGGAGAGGGAGAATGAATTAGCAACCGATCCAAACCTTCTTTCCTCCCTTGTTGCCCTTGAGAAAGGGGATCCCCCTCTATGTCTTCAGCTATAGAATAGAAAGAGGATCGGAGCCCATTTCCCCAGTTGACGAGGGAAAGTCCCACGGGAAGGAAGTCAGCAAGAGCAGCTTCAAGGTCTTCGGCAACGAGTTCAACTGCTGACCCAAGTGGAGATCAAAGAGCTGCATCTCAATCTACGCAATTTTCCGATCTGGATTTGAAGGCTTGAAGTAAAAGAAAGAAGCCCCTACGATGACTCATCGAATTTCCTAGCCGGGGAGAAAGCTATCAGAAAGAAAGCCAATGAGCTAATGATGACTAGCCTTTGAAGGCCGGGCCAAGGCAAGGAATGCGAGAACAAGGGAGGTCCCACTTTGACTGTATTCAAAAAGCAAGCTCAGATTCATCAGATCAGTAACTAGCTGTCGGAGTAGAGGACTGTCCTAGCCGTCGGAGATGAAGAATGATACTAGGTGAATGGAATGGTCCGGGATAGAGGATCAATCAACAGTAATTTATTTTAACGCCTGAACTCTTCAAACCAACCAATCCAGGAAACCACTCTCTGATAGACGCCATTGGCATATCCGTCTTGTTCCCAACCTTGAGGAGGGATGGGGGAGTGAAAAAGAGAGGAAGAGTCTGGCCCAACCAATCACGATAGAAGAGGAATTCCCACTATAGAATCAAAGAGAAGCGATAGCCGCTCACTCGCTCAGACAAGATGCTGCTAATCATCAAAGCCTGCATTTGGGTCTTCGCTTCTTGCCAAATTGTTGGGCTGTGTGACAATTCTTTGATGTCTTCTCCTTTGTCTCGAGATCAGGGGCAGGGGAGAAAGCCTTAAGTTAGATAGGCAGAAAGAAGATCATGTTCTCGCTAAACCCCTCTCCTCCGGTCTGGGCTCAGAGATGGTATGGGATCGGGTGATAGATCAAGAATCCAATGACAGGGGCTAGTGCTAGCTAGTAGGCATAGCCTGACCTCTTCTCGCTACTAAAGAGAGATCGTATAGATGAGCTAGTTTCTCTTTTCATTGGCGTGTTGTGCCTTTTCCTCAATGCCCTCGAAGACATCAGAGAAGGTGGGTGAGATCTAATGTCACGACTTCTTGAACGTCTGCCCTCCCTTCCCTTGCTGGAAGAAGCCGGCCTTCCAAGTCTCAGTCCCGTCGTTGATGCAGCTGCGGCCCTTTCCAAAGACCTTTCTTACTTAATAGGTTGAGGTTAGGGGACCTCCGATCTGATCCCTCTCAATCGGCTGTTCCATTCCGTTTGGCCCTTAGGTTGATATCCCAACTTCCTCCTTCTCCGAACCCTCTCCGACCAATGAGCTAAGCCATTTAGCCAAACTAAAGAATATCTCCTCTCTCCAAAGCTAGGCGAACGAGATACCTCACTCATGGAGGTAGGATTGAGTAGGGGTAATTGGTGAGGCACCTAAGCGATGGCTAGCGGTAAGGATGATGAACAAACCAATCTTCTTCCTGGCGCAGTTGTTCCTGTTGCTAATCAGTACTGAGCTGTGTAACCTTGTTGCTAAACCCTTTCCATGCTCCAGCTGGAAAGACATAACGAGACGAGGATGACATCGAGACAAGGAGCTAACTGTTTCATTAGCATGCTCTTCTAGTCGCTAGTTAAAGGTATGTTTAATGTGATAGATTAGAGAGTAGCTAACTATTGTTATAGGCCTCTTTTGAAAGCAGAGCGAGGATGGTATCAGTTCATTCCCCGAAGAGCAACCCAAATGGATACCTCCTACTCTTCTCGATAGAATGGGTTAGTTAGTCTCGGTGGAAGGATGGTAATTGGTGGAAGGTAGGCACCTAGATAGCATATCTATCTCATGGTGGTAGGTAGGAATGGAATAGCTTAAGGCTCTCTGCTTCTCTTTGTTTTTTAATCCTTTCTGAGCTATGCGCAAGGAGCTAGTCCCATTCCCTTCCCCTTTGAGTGATTGAGACAGTAATCTAGAGGTTGCTTGAAAGCGATCCCTTTATATAACCTGTAGTTATCGGGTAACCAGTTGCTTGTTGATTCTTCCTTGTTTGTTGGTAGCTGAGCCCATTGGCTACCCATTCTTCTTTCTTCCCTTTGTTTGTTAGCAGTTAGCCGGAGCTCTGCTTCCCTTGTTCTGAGGGGAGGTATTCCCGCCTGGGTGTCGAGGAAGCAAGGCAATAAAAAAAATACCTGACTGGTAGCTAAGCCCGAAGCATCATGGATCCAAGCCCAAAGCCGAAGCTAACCGAAGCCAAGCCAACTTCCTCACTCGTTCCGAACCCAAGGCAACTATCTCCTTCGTTTAGGAAGGAATGAGATAAGGGCTCCACCTTTCCGAGCTAAAAGAGGTGCTTGTTTCTAGTTGCTTGTTCTTGCTCTTGTTGTTAGCAAGCCACTCTCCTTAAAGTAAGAAGATCCTTCCGGACAGCATCCGCTCTTCGACCCATCTCTCAATCCGGCATCCTTGACTCCTAAAGAAGGGAAATGGTCGGACTTAGGAAGCCTAACTCCGGCTTAAGAGAAGACCAAGGAGAGGATCGGGTGATCAAGAATAAATTTCATGATATGTCGCGTTCATTGAACTAGTAGAATCCACTCTCTATCGTCAGTAATGATGCCAAAGAGGTGAACCAGGTCGAATGTGATCTCTTGCGGAAGCTGAAGGAAGGGCTACACGGTACCCATAAAAAAATCTTCCTTTTCTATCGAGTAGTCACTCTTGGCCTCTTTCTGTCCTGACTCGGAAATGAACCCGATGGTCAATCTTTCCCTGGCTTGAGAGGTTTCAGGTTAAGCAGGGGATCAAGACTCTATTCATTCCTTCTTCAGTCCTTGTCTAAGCCAGTTTAAGTTACCTTTTTTGGGGGGACAGCCGAGGGTTCCCTAGCCAGGTTTCCTTGCTTCTGCCTTCTCGGCGGTTTTTTCCTGGAAGGCAGTTCATGTTGAATTCCTTCTTTCTTGAATGGGCACAAAGGCTCATCCAGGTACGGAGTTACTTCCTCTCGAGCCGTCCAGTTAAAAAGCCTGTCTTAGCTTAGGAGACAGACAAGGTCAATCCAGTTGAAGTGGATTCTCTTGCAGTGACAGTTGGAGAAAAAGGGTAAGCCTATCGCAAGCAATAAGTCAAATGGGCAAGGATCACTGGAGCTATTCTATATCTTCATTTTTTTCTTTAGCTTTCGCTATCGAGCCTAAAAAGATCAAATAATTGAATGTCCATCTTCCTCCTTCTCATTTTAGGAGCGTTCAGAAAAAAGGTAAATTGCAGAAAGAAGGTAAAAGGTAAACCTATCCAATTCCAATTGCTGTGGGAATGACCTTCCCGGACAGTTTAATAAGTAGTTGCCCATCCAATTGAAATGCTTCGCCCTGGGAGTTCTGCGTGTAAAATAAGAGTACCTGTGAATAAGAAGTACTAGTACCACTTTCAAGTCTAGTAGTCGTCTCTGCTGGCTCTCTCGAAGCAGTTGCAGAAAAAAGCGAAACCAATCCAGTTGGAGTACAAAGGATAGGTTTAATATGTGGATCTCTTATCCCCGGTCAATCTATTTCTTTTTCTGGGAAGTCCTTTCTATGGTAGAACTAATTCTTTACGTGGTAGGTCTAAGCTAAGCATTTTTACTTTTTACGTGGGAGAGCAGATTTTCTTTCTTTATCTGGTCTAGAAAGGCTAAGGAAGGATAAATATTGTTTCTTGGGGAGGGCCATATAGATATAGGTACATTTCTCATCAAAAGGAGAAGTCCCTGTCCCCGTAACTGGGGTTGTAGTTTGAGTTTCACCTTCTGCCTCTAAGTCGAAAGCCTTTGCTTCTCCCTTAAATGAAAGGCTGTTGGAGTGCTAAGATAAGCTTATCCAGTTTTTTCGCTTTAGATAAGAAGAAGTCAAAGGTAGGGCTATACTATAGTATATATATTTCTTGACCTGGTATAGATTTGTTTGCTTTCCCAGAGGGGGATATGTATGTCAATTCAATAGACAACTTACTTTAGCATATTACCTCTTGCGTGCCTTCCCAGCCATTGGAGTTGTAGCTGCTTTCGATCCAGTAATCGTGCCGGGCTCTATCGATTAAGGAGTCCCTCCCTCCTTCTTTTTTTGAGTAGGTGAAGCTGAGTGAACTCATACCCTTAGGGGGGGAATCACTGAACACAGACTAAATAGGTTCTTTTATCCGTTTTCACTACCCTCAGACCGGACCTGTAGCTCTGGTGTTAGAACTTGGGTTTAAGGCCTTCTATCGGCCTTAGCCGTTGGTTGAAAGAGTAAGCCAAGCCTTCTTTTTTTCAGAGTCAAGTAGACTACCTTTTCTGTTAGGAGCTAGAAGCTTAGAAGCAGCTAGGGGCTAGGAGCTAGGAGTTAGAGAGGAGGAGGGGGGAAGAAGTCACTCGTATGAGTTGTTGTTACGGGGTTACGGTATGTAGTGCTCAACCGATAGGAACGAGTTACATACTTTCAGTGAGAAGGAGATAGCTACGTAGCCTTGCGCACTAGGAGTTTGAAGATGCCCAGAGTACAGCGCAACTTATACCTTAATGGACGAGAGGCTCCTTCTTATTCTCGAATCCCCTGCTCTTAGAGACTCGTACAAAGAAGAAAAGAAGTTCCATGCCATGGCACTTGCCTTCTCTTACTCTTACTAAGACTAATGTTCAATCATTCCCCCCCTCACATGCATTTGCAACAGATTCTAACTAAGTCCAGCACCACTCGAAAATAAATTTTGAAAGGCCGACAGATAGAAAAAACTTGCTACAGCTTGAAAAAGCCTTTGGCTCGTTTACGCCCCTTTTGGCTCCTTTCCTTCAGACCTAGACCGATGAAAGGCCAGATTCCAGATGAACTAAGCGGGAATCGAAAGATTTTATTTCAAAGTCGGGGTTTTTCTTTTGTTAGGGGAGATATTTAAAGAAGCGATGAAAGCGATTCACCGAAAAAGACAGCAAAGAGCGGACAGGCTTCCTTTCGTTCGGGTTGATGGCTATAGTACCCAAAAAGCCTTGCCTATTCTAACTAGTGGATTACAAGACCCTGTTTCCAGTGATGGTTGCTAAACTAGAAGAGAGACGGTGTCGGGCTTAGTCCGATTGCTTCTGCTCCATTAATCTTAGTAGATAAATCATATACGCCATCCCCGGCAGACGATGACACCACCTTGAGGCCCCTTCCTTTAAAAGGCTCACTCTGGCTTCTTCCACTCGACGAATCGAATCCACGACTTCTTTGTTTGTGACCAATAGCCTTCCTACTAGATAGAAAGGATTAGGCTAGTTTACGGTTCTGCTTTGATTGCTTCCTCGTCATCATCTTGACTAATGACCATAGGGGCAGCAAGGGGGAGGGGAGTGGTTGCCCAGTGACTAGCTTGTGGACTCACTTTCCTTCCGAAGCGCTTTCTTTCAACTCTCTCAAATGGGGCGGTGGCGGGCTAGCCTGTTTGCTTCGAGCTTTATTAGCCCTTATTAGTCAAGGGGCGTTGGCGTTCTACCTTATTTTTTTACACCCGCTCCTATTGTTTGAAACGACTACTCGCTATATAAAAATATATATATATTTTTATATAATATAATAGCGCATCGATTGAGGTAAACCCCCTCCCCATCCTGGTTCTTTTATCATTCATTTTTGATCGTTGATTGGGTGAGTCTAATTTGGTACCTTCCCTTCCTTTATGAGTATGGGTTCTTGTGATGCGCCAGCAGCTGCTAAAAATGTGGATAATGATGATTATCAAATTGAAGAGTCTCTGGCCGAACCCGCCACTACAGCCGTCACTGTACCACTAGGAAAGACTGCTTCAACTGACGGAACCGAAATATAAATAGGAAGATTCGATTAGAAAAAAACTGTAAATGAGTGGAACTTGTTTTGAAGAAGCATGAGTTTTTCGGGTAAGCCTTCAAGCCATCAGCGGGTCTCTCGTCTATGGAATGGTCTACTTCAGTCTCCTTCGTATCGTAGTCTTCGCTTGTCCACGGGTCTTCCCTTGCAGGTCTACCTACTCTTCTGCATCAACTAAAGTGGCTTTTGAACTTTTCTTTCTGTGTTTGATATATAGTAACTATGCCTTCTTCTGCTTTGGTCCCGGGTTAAGAGTAGGGATGAAGCCCTGCAACTGCAATCAATCTATTCAAACTTTCCCTTAGCATTCATTGGGAATCTATCTCTCACCTGGTCGGTCAGCTGTACCTCATTCATTCCTCTCATTTATCCCCTTAAATGTGAAACTTTGGAAGGAGATTGCTTGCATTCTCTGTCGCACTAGAAGCAGGTAGTCAACGAGAGTGTGATCTCGTTATCTACGTCAATGAATAAGACTATAGGCAGACTACTTTAACTACTTCATTGTCATTATAACATAACTTCACTAGCGGTTTAGTTCTCTAAGCCCTATAGTTGCCCTATATTAGCCCGTTAAAAGACCTTATAAACCAAGAGATCTAAAGGTCTGAATCTTTCTCTGGTCACAAAACCCAATGTTGAATTCGCTTTCCGCCCTCGACGTGCCTAGCCGCCAGCACAAGACTTACAAAGCGGGACTTACTTAGTCTTATAAGGGACCGGTTTAACAATGGTAAAGAGTCTATCGAAAGAAGAAGAACAACAAGTAAAGAAAAGGACAAAGGAATTATATGGACCTAAACACAGAACAAGCTTGATTGATAGTAGAAAACTCTTTTTACACCTCAAACCAACCACAAGACTTGCCCTCACCAATACAACAACCATCTTCTTTATAGAATTACTTGTAAAATTACTTTTGAGGAATGGAAGGAATCTCCTAGACCAGAATTACTCTCACAAAGTCTATTGACGTCAGTCTCCCACTTACATCTTGACAACTCACTCTCACCACTAACATCATGCTCCCTACCTTTATGTCACTAAAGACACCACTTCCACCCTACTGCCCCACTTTGAGACAATAATACCTAAATAAGTAGCCTTCTTTTTCCTGCCTTTAGGATTTGACTTATGAGTGATAGTAGTTGGAGTTGCTAGTAGGAAGCTAGGAGAAGGCTATAGATCATGTCTAGGAGACAGCTATTTCTCTAGAGACAGATACGGCTAAAGATCTAGTTAAGTCCCGGATCTAGTCTAGTCTAGGAGACGGCTAAAGATCTACTATTCAAATTACATAATTTTCTAGCACTTGCCTAAACTAGTTTGGCCCTCTGTAAGTTACCTACCTCACCAGAGAGTAAGCGTGATATCTGATGCTTCCTAAAGCTAGTAAGCCGATCTTATCTGGTAGGTTACCGGCCGCGCTAGCCCTACTGGACCGTCGTTGCGGGCTCATTGGCCCTCCTGTTCATCAATCCGCTTACCTACCGCTTATTGAGTAGGGCTAGCTTCCATCCCTGCTTGACTTCAATATTCATTCGGTGAATAAGGCATTCAGAGGAACTGCGGGAAATATAAGAGATTAGAGTCCCGATAGAAGGGGAGTGAGTGACCTAACCACTTCTTTTGAATCGAAACCATAAAAGAAGTGGTAGCTAGCCGAAGTGAACCAAGTTCTGTTAGCTGTTCTCCTCGGGAATTAGCTATCCTCTCAGGCTGAAAGCCCCAATTCCACCCCAATCGGAATCGGTTATTTATCAAAGCTGGAAAGCATGGTTCATTCAAGTCTGAAGGAAGCATAGGAAAAAAAATCTGGACTGACTATTGAAAGATCCGGTCTTCCTTTCTTTGCATTGATTGAATAGGGCGATGGTTGACTATGAAAATAGGAGGGAATGCGATGCTTCTTTGCCCAAAAGATGCGGAGAATCCAATCAGGAGTAAGCGCTAGAATAAGAGGAAATAGGCAGATCGAACGAATGGAATGGTAGCAAGTCAAGTTCAGTGATCCCAGGGAATTAAGCAGATAGGTCTCACGAGAAGGCATGAAGCGATGGGCTCAATCTCATATAGAAGGATCCGCTGCATATCATGCTCAGTTTGAATGGGTTGTTAAAGAAGGGATTGAACTAAGGCAAGGAACTGATACGCACCTCGTAGAAGTACTGATCCCCGTCCAGTATTTGGCAAACTTGTGCTATCGTAAGTAGCTGTCACTGGTCTTGACTCTGACACTAGGAATAGTTAGTCAGACCTATAGGCCAAAAGACAGACTGAATTAGTCAGTCTAGCGACTACCTTTGTTATTCTTTTCCGATTTCCTTTCACTGCGAAAATGATAGCTTAACCCGAAGGGGCGTAGCCTATCCCTTCTTTCTTTATTCATACATTTTTATTAGAACTAGGGAGAAAGTGGACTAGTTAGAGACAAGCATGCAATCAATCAAGAATCACTTCCCAAAGGTGGGAGGACGACAGCCCCACATCTACTTTTGGTCAAGGTGAACAAGAACTGCCTATTGTATTCCTGATGTGAGATTGACTGGTATGAAAGTAGGCAAGGAAGGGAGCCTAAATGGAAATGGGGGGAGGAGAGAAAGAACGCATGTATGGAGATTCTGTCTGTCGGAGGTTCGAGAATCTATGAAAGGACATCTAAGACTAAGGAAGAAAAAGAGGGAGTCCATTACTGAGAGAAGTGGTGATCTCGTCTTGCTTGCTGGGAGAAAGGAAGCTTCCGGACTCCCTTTTCCAGCCAGATAGTGAGCGATCACTCAGCAATGAACACTCACTGAAAGCGGCCGGGAAGGAGTACCTATCCCTTACGGGAATCGAACCCGTGTCTTCGACATGAAAAGACGATGTCCTAACCACTGGACGAAAGGGACCAAAAAGCCATTCCTCATATACCTCAGCTCCGAGAATAGAAGTGGTTCCTTTTCTTTCTATACGCAATTCAATCTTTCCTTTGTGTTCATGTTGGCGATTTCTGATGTGAATTCGGCGGGTCGTCCCCCCTTCCTACGGGTTCCCCCACCGATCCAGTGACACACCAACCACGCCCTTCCCTTTCTCCGATCAGAAAGCCCCCTGATCCCTTTTTTTTTCTTTCATCCCCCCTGAACAGAATAAGTAAGGCCCCGTTCTTTCTAATTGAAGTGGCGAAGGCCTAGGCTAAAGTCAGAAAGAAAGTACGTTAAGGTTACGAAGTCACTTAGTCGAACTAGAAAGAAAGGGAGGCTAAGGTTACGAAGTAAGGTCAGCTGGTTAAGGAAAGCTCAGGTTATGAAATCGCTTAGCCGTTAATTAATTAAGTAGTAGTGAGGCGTCGGTACGGAGTTGCGTCAGCTGTAGATATAGACTAGGCTAAGGGACGGACTTCATCTCTTCTATTCTCTTTACTTACACCTTAAACTTCCGCTGAGTCTAACGGTGCGGAGCCTTCCACTGTGGACCGAGACTACGCAAAGGTAGAACACCATAGAAACTTCGCTGACTTTCACCTTGATTTCGCTACGCTCAATAATAACCCGGAATAGCGGAAATCGGTTCGTGTTCCGCTTCCAAAGTCAGTCGTCGTCTTTGTCTTTGCCCAAGTTTGAACTGCAGACGACTCTCCAGTGGTTCCATTCCTTCTTACTTGACTTCTAGGGCAACCCAACCCGAATGGGAAGAAGAGGGTCAGCCAAACAGCGGTCCACTTTGTACATTTGCTGAGGCAAACCAATCAGGCATTTTTAAAAAAGGAAGGGAACTTCTCACCGAAGGAGGCAGTAGTAATGAAGGAGGCGGGAAGCTACCGCTTCTAGAATGCAAGCTTATCCTTTACTTTTTTTAGAGCGTACCGCTATTGAAAAAAAAAAAGGTTTATGGATGAAGTAGTCGGAGTGACAAATGATTACGGTTCCGGAAACCGGAGAAAGTCTGGAACCGTCGGTTACCTTTTGAAAAAAAAAAGTAGCGACGAGCCGAGTACTACGACTACAGGGGGGGGGAGCAAAGCTTCGTAGACAGCAAAGCTTCCTCGTCGCTTCTTTCTGGCGACTAGCTTCTCAAGTGGGTGGCTTGGTAAGCAAGCTACCTTCAGCATCGGTAAAATTCCTATCAATAATAGGCCGGAATGGTGGGGAAGGGGGGGGCCCCCCCACTTCAATGGAAAGGGGGGAATCGCCGTTTTACAGCCGCTCCTCTACAACTACTTTTCGCCCAACATGATCACGAACGAAGAAAGAAAATTGCGTAGATAGGAGGACGAAACAAACCAACCCACTTGTCCTAATCGGAACGATTGAAGAAAGAAAGAGAATGGTGGCCCCTTTCGCCTAGGGGACATCGTCGGAGAACAATGTCGGGGACAGGGTGGGTGAGAACCTTCCGTTGGTTACGCCCTTTAAGTGTTGGTTCTTCCATATTTAGATATGGAGATAGATCCAGATAAAGATCTATATCTTTCTATCGATAGATAGATATATTGAGAAATGGATATTGATCTGGTTTCAAGATCTATGAACAAGAGAGATCCCTAAATATCCATTTGAAAAAAGAGATGAATAGATAGGGCGAAGCCAGCTGAAGGAAAGTCGCGTGAGCGCCCCTGCAATCTTTCTAAAGCAAGAAGAGGTAAACTTTATTTTGAGAAAGAAGAAAGAGTTAAGGCGCTTCTTTCTCAAATTAGTAAAGGCGCTTTAGCCGGTAAGGGGCCTTTTCTTGCTCGTTAGCGCCCCCTACCCCTATTATATTAGTTTAGTCATAAAGGAACTCTTTTTTCGCCTTTTGACAACCTTACCTTACTAATAGAAAGGGGAAAGATGCGCTCAAGCATGCGAAGAAAGCTCTTCGAGCTTCCCTTATATTATAGAAAGGTTTGTAGAAAGGGGCTTCTTCAATTAAAATATCCCATAAAGTAGGGGCTTCAAAGCTTGTAGTTTAGGGGTGCGCAGGTTTGGAACCCTATACAAACAAGGGGCTAGCGCGTAATGGCTTTCTCTGAGAGGGGCTCGCTTCTTCAAGCGGAGCTTGCTGCTTTTCATTTTGATAGGAGTAGGTGCTTGCTGTCTACTAAACGAGCCTTCACTGCCCGCCCAGCCCCTATCTTTAATCTTAAGTAAAGTGAAGTCAAATCAATGAAGTGAACAGCCCAACCTCTTTCTTTGAAGCTTTTCCAGGCATGCGATAGCATGTTGAAGCTTTGCTTCCAAAACAATAGACTTGCTTGCAGTATAGGAAAAAGCTTCTCTTTGATAGCGAGGGGGGTTCGTTCAGAAAGGATCTGATCGTAGATAGAGACTGAAACCTGTGCGGGGGTAGGGGCGGATGTAGCCAAGTGGATCAAGGCAGTGGATTGTGAATCCACCACGCGCGGGTTCAATCCCCGTCGTTCGCCCATCCATAAATGGACCATTTGTTACGAAGACACAAGACAAACCTAGAAAGATTTTTTTCTGCAAGTAATCTCGAGGCTTTCAAACGCATCCAAGCGGTATCCGATTGAAACATAGAAACCATAGATTCGCGTCGCCTACTTGCTGAAAGAAAGCACAAATGGAATGGCTGATCATGAATTCTATTAAGTTTTTAAGACCTCACTAATCAGCCTTACACTTTTTAGTTCATAATGAATGAAATGAACCCCCGGATGAAGATAAAATATCCCCTCCCTTTTACTAAACCATGGATGGGGAGCCCCGAGTAGTTTACCGGGCAAATTGAGTTGTCGTGACGATACCTTTCTTAGTGGAAGATCGGAAAAGACTGATCTTCATCACGAGACTGATCGGATCTGCCGTAGACACCCGAGAGACCCCCACAAGGCAGGCTAGGCTAAAAGAGTAAGAGGACAACAAGCAAAGATTTATGCTTTCATTTCTTTTCTTTGTTGAGATTGAAATAAAGTTAGAAAGGGGGTAGATATAATGCACGCAGGCCAAGTCAAGAAAAGGACTTCCTTACTTTTCTTTCATAGTAGTCTTAATGACTAGTAGTTTGAAGCCTTAAGAAACCGGTTTTTTTTGGCTCCTTCGTCTTAAGTCAAGTTCAGTTTACTTTTTGATTCGGAACTCTTAGTCGAGCTGATGGCGAGATCGATTTTTTGTTCGAGGTTCAAGAGAAAAGAGAGGAAGCACCGCCCTTTTACGAAAGAGCTTAACTAATATAATAGGGCACCGGTGGCTAATACCTTCTCGGGGCTTAGAGACGTAGACTAGACCAAGAAGAAGAAAAGAAAGTTCTCGCTTTCTCTTGAACAAGGGAAGGGCAGCATAGCATTAGCTTCAATTGAACAAGCTCAACTCTAAACCAGGAATTCCTCCTATTCAAATTCTCAAGTCATACGATTTTCATACGGATTTGTGCATAGCATCAATTCTAAGTGTAAAGGCATAAGCTATGCATAGGCATAGGAGCTACTTATCGACGTATATGATGAACCGTAGCTTACCCACTACCCTCACCTGAACCAGCAGCAAAGCGCCAAACAAAGGCATAGCGACCCGTCGCCTGGTACGCCCGCCAAGCAAGCAAAGGTAGGGGCAAGCCTCCCCACCAGCGGAGACTACAAAGACAAAGGTAGCATAAGCATAGTATTAGGGGCAAAGAAAGCTAGGACGGAGCCAGCGAAGGCAGAGTCCACATCCCTTCCTGTTCCTTATATAGTTTCATCTCCCTAGCCAGGAGACCGAGTCTAACCTTGAATAGCATCAGCAGAAAAGCCAGCATATCGCCCAGTGCCCCTTCCTGGATGTTCCATAACCAAAACCTTTCCGGATTGAAAGGCATAGTCCGTGAAAGACCCAGCCCTTTAGGCAAAGGCATCAGATCCTCCAGTTTGATATCCAATTGATCCATAGCCAGAAATGGGTTATAAGGTTCCAGATGCAGGGGCAAGGGTCAGAGCTTGTGGGTAGAAGAGCGGCAGAGATAGAGAAGATCCTAAGCGCTAATGTAATCGATCAATATGTACATACTATTATAATAGAATTTTCCGGCTTTTTGACCATTCAACGGAGGCAGTTAACTCAATTTCAGTCGATCCAGCAACGGAGAAAAAGACATAGGCATTGGCCGCTTTTCAGTAAAAGCAAAAATTCTTTCTATAGACGATATACCCTATGACATCTGAGCAGCCTGCTGCACCGGGGGACTATGGGAACAGAAGGATTCTAGTAGCAAGCCGGAAATGCGCATCTGTCATAATGCACCCGTAGCACTTGGTGGGCTCATTTGTTTAGATCACTGAGATTCATTGAGTCATTTTGGGGTCCACCCGTAGCAATTCGAAAACTTGGTAGGAAGAAAAAGGTGGGGCACAGGTGGTCTCGCTCGTAGAAGGTGGGTCACATATGTAATTCCCCTTTGCGAATCCGGTGCCAGCATGGTAATTGCTCCTCGGTGAACTGGGCCTTATGCAACTAGGGCACAAACAAAGGATTCTATCTCCTGACGAGCCTAGCAAGCAGCCTAGCAGCAGGGGATTGGGCTCGTAGAACCTGGTGCCAGCATAGGAACCCCGGTTAGCAGTTAAAAATCCGGGCTAACGTTTGTTCAATTCAATAAGCGGTATCCCTTTAGTGCGCTCTTAGCTCGATAAGTGAGTTGGCTTCCGAGCCTAGTAGCGCTAGTAGGGTGGAAGGGCGGATGGCAGTAGGGGGAAAGCATGGATGGCGTCAAAGCGAGAATGATCGGAAGTTTGCTTAAATGGCATGTTTTGGGCTCTGAAACCAATGTTAGAGAGAGCACTAAGTGGATTCCCTAGGCCCAGAACTCCTGTTTTTCATTAGTGAACATGGCCTGAGAATTGATCTCTTGAGAAAGTAGCCCAACTAGGACTTCAAAGATTCTAATTAAACCCTTTTGGCTGTGGGGACTCGGCTCAGCTAAGCTAATCCAACCTCTATAATGTCGGAACCTCGTCCGGTAGTGGTCTACTTGACTGTATCGGGATTGCGACCGC